GACGATATTGGAACATCAATTTGGAAGAAATGATGGAAGCCGGAGTTCATTTTGGTCATGGTACTAAGAAATGGAACCCTAGAATGGCTCCTTACATCTCTTCAAAGCGTAAAGGTATTCATATTACAAATCTTACTATAACTGCTCGTTTTTTATCAGAAGCCTGCGATTTAGCTTTTGATGCAGCAAGTAGGGGGAAAAAATTCTTAATAGTTGGCACCAAAAAGAAAGCAGCGAATTTAGTAGCAGCAGCAGCAATAAGGGCTCGATGTCATTATGTTAATAAAAAATGGCTTGGTGGTATATTAACAAATTGGTCTACCACAGAAACAAGACTTCAAAAGTTCAGGGACTTAAGAGCAGAACAAAAAATGGGGAAACTCAATTGTCTTCCCAAAGGAGATGCAGCAATGTTGAAGAGAAAGTTATCTACCTTGCAAACATATCTGGGTGGGATCAAATATATGACGGGATTGCCTGATATTGTAATTATTGTTGATCAGCAAGAAGAATATAAGGTTCTTCAAGAATGTGTCATTTTGGGTATTTCGACGATTTGTTTAATCGATACAAATTGTGACCCAGATATTGCAGATATTTCTATTCCAGCTAACGATGATGCTATAGCTTCAATTCAATTGATTCTTACCAAATTAGCATCTGCAATTTGTGAGGGCCGTTCTAGTTATATAAAAAAGGGTTGATTATCTTATCATTAAGAAGAAGAAGATTAGTTCATTTTTGGTAAACTCTCTTTGTTTTGGTTTTTTTTTGTTTCTCGGGATCCTAAATATAAAATTCATGAATGAACGTAGATAAATTGAGAAAGAGATAGTTGAATCAAAATAATTCCTTTTTTGAAGTTCTATTTCTTTTAGAGGACAATATGAATATTATACCATGTTCTATTAAAACCCTCAAAGGGTTATATGATATATCAGGTGTAGAAGTAGGCCAACCTTTTCATGCCCAAGTACTTATCACTTCTTGGGTTGTAATTGCTATCTTATTAGGTTAAGTGTAGTAAAATAAATAGTCAAAGTAGAAGTAGATTAAGTACTAATTCATTGGTTGGTTGTATCAATGACCATTTTTTTTGTGCGAGGAACTTACCATGAATCCACTTATTTCTGCTGGATTGGCTGTATGGCTTGCTTCTATTGGACTTGAGGTTGGTCCAGGTACTGCTGCGGTCCAAGCTTTAGAAGGTATTGCAAGATAACCAGAAGCAGAGGGTAAAATACGAAGTACTTTATTGCTTAGTCTGGCTTTTATGGAAGTTTTAACAATTTATGGACTGGTCGTGGCATCAGTTATTTTATTTGCAAATCCTTTTGTTTATTTCTTCATTTTTATAGGAGAAATATTAAAAAAGGGGGTGCACAATCTCAACAAATTACTTCAAAATTAAATTTCACTCATACATCCTATGTAAAAACCAATTAGCATTTCGTGACTAATTGGTAAATGAACTTATGATTTTCTAGCAACCAAAAAGGTTACAAAATGATAAAAAAAGGGAAGAATTGGGAATTTATCCGATGTAGAACACTCATAAAAATAAACTTATTTGAACCATTTACTGGAAAAATAGGTATCTCCCCCTCTTTTTTTTATTAAAAATCTTTTTTTAAGTTTTAAATAAAGAAATAACCTTGCTGACAATTTTTTATTTTTTGTCTGGTCTGAAGAATTTTCCTAAAGGGTCCGTTGAACAGCTTGAAAGAGCCTGAGCTCAATTAAGGAAAGTGTAAATTGAAGCAGATGAGTATCGAAAAAATGGATACTCTTAGATAGAACTAGAAAAAGTCAATTTGATTAATTCTACTTGTGATAGTTTGGAACGATTAGAAAATTACAAAAATGAAACTATTCTTTTTGACATTTAATCAGGTCAAACAACCAACAAGTTTTTGACAAGCCTTACAAAGAGCTCTAGGAACTTTGAACAGTTGTTTGAATAGTCAATTACATTTTTGTATCATCAGTGTTAATATTGGTATTCTCGGATCCGTGGAAGAAATAACTGATTAGCCTTTTTACTCTAGTTTAGAGTTTAGTTATTATTTTTTCTTCCCTTTCCTTCCTAAAAATAAAAAAAAGATACTAATGGGAACCCTTCAAGATGACAAAATTAATAATATTATCCGCGAACATACTAAACAATATAATAGAGAAGTAAATATTGTGAATACCGGTACCGTACTGCAAGTGGGCGACGGCATTGCTCATATTCATGGTCTTGGTAAAGCAATGGCAGTTGAATTAATAGAATTTTAAGAGGGTACCTTAGGTATTGCTCTGAATTTGGAATCAAATTGTCATTGATTCAATGATCCCTATAGGATGTGGGCAACGAGAATTAATTATTAGAGATAGACAGACTGGTAAAACAGCAGTAGCCACAGATAAGATCCTCAATCAAAAAGGATAAAATGTGTTTATGTAGCTATTGGTCAAAAATCATCTTCTGTGAATCAAGTAGTGACTAAGGAGGGGCAATGGAATACACTATTGTGGTAGCCGAAACAGCAGATTAGCCTGCTACATTAAAATCTCGCTCCTTATACGGGAGCAGCTCTGGCTGAATATTTTATGTACTGTGAACGACATACTCCAATAATTTATGAGGATCTCTCGAAACAGGCACAAGTTTATAGTCAAATGTCTCTTATATTAAGAAGACCACCTGGTCGTGAAGTTTATCCAGAAAATGTTTTTTATTTGCATTCACGCCTTTTGGAAAGAGCCGCTAATAAATCAAGTTCTCATTTAGGTTAAGGAAGTATGACTGCTTTACCAATAGTGGAGACTCAATACGGAGACGCTTTGGCTTATATTCCTACTAATGTAATTTCTATTACCGATGGACAGATATTTTTATCTGCCGATCTATTCAATGCTGGAATCAGACCTGCTATTAATGTAGGTATTTCTGTTTCTAGAGTAGGATCGGCAGATAAAATTAAAGACATGAAACAAGTAGCCGACAAATCAAAATTGGACAGGTAAAGAAATTTCTTGTTGAGTTACGTAGCTACTTAACAAAGAAGAAACCTAAATTACAAGAAATTCTATTTTCTACCAAGATATTCACCGAAGAAACTGAAACTTTTTTAAGAGAGGCTATTCAGGAACAGATCAAACTCTTTCTACTTAAAAAACAAATATAAAATATAAATGTAAATGGATCGTTCTTATTCTATTCTTAGTACAAAAGAAATTTTTGATAAAGATTTCTGATTTGAATTATTCAAAAAGGAACCTTTTATCTTTTCTAAAATAGAAAAAATAGATAGAAATTGCGTCCAATAGGATTTGAACCCATACCAAAGGTTTAGAAGACCTCTGTCCTATCCATTAGACAATGGACGCCCTTCATTCCTATTTTCATATTTTTTTAGAAAAATAAAAAAGATTAGACGTATTTAGGTATTCAAATCAGAAATAAGAAAGAAGGATGTATATCAAAATGGATAATGCATTTTATATATAATATGAAGTTCAGGAATATAAAGCGGGTAGCGGGAATCGAACCCGCATCGTTAGCTTGGAAGGCTAGGGGTTATAGTCGACGTTGGTTGATCATTTTTAACATCTCTAATTCAAAACCGAACATGAGATTTTGGTTTCATTCGGCTCCTTTATGGAAGATCTATAGTATTCTCACCAGAGAAAAATGATATCCATAACATCTATGTCAGCTTTTTACAGATGCATCTAAAGCTACTCGCTTTCTAGATGATCCCTCTAGAAAAGAGGGATTCTATCAAATCTTTCTAGTCTAGTTACTTCGTTCCCTATTTCTACTCGTGGGATCCTAAGGAAAAGAATTTTGTTTCTACCGAGCTTAAATAAGAACTCGAGGGTTCTAGTAAACTAAAACCATCGTTTTCTAGCTATTTGGCTTCAATCTAACTTTTCTAGCGCATCAATTGAAGATTTAGTTACGATTGAAAGTTTGATACTAGAATCCATAGATCCTTTATTTATACTCATTCAATTGGAAAAATTTAACCAATTAAATAATTTATGCTTCTTGACTCCATAATCCAAAATCCAATTTTTTTATTTAAATTCTGAGTTACTTTTGGATAGAAATCGTGAGAATGTATATTCTTTCCTCAAATATCCTATTGAGGGTTAAAGGATTAAATCTTTTTAAAAAATAAAGTTTTTGATCGGAATATAAAAAAAAATTGGAAATAACCCTTAACTATTAAAGTTATTAATAGAACGAATCACACTTTTACCACTAAACTATACCCGCTACATATTCATTATTTGGTATGAATGAATCATTTGTCCAACAAAATAATTAAACGCAGTCTAATTAGCATCAGAATCATGAAAATTCCAGCATTAACACATATTTTGTTCCTCTACGGAACAGGCTTAAAAACTTGAAAAAATACTCATAACTTTTAACTTTATTAAATTTGGCTAAACTTTTTGTATTTTTTAAAACCCCCCTTTGAACTGCCGTATTTTAGGAATTTGGGTATATTGGGACTCACTTGTCCTTTGCCTTTAACAAATAAATGATTTCTAGTCTCAATTTAGAAATATGTCTTTTCTATTTGATATTATTGATTTTTTCAGATATATTTCTTTCTTATCTTTCTTAATACTTACTTTAGAATCATATGAATATAGAATTCTAGACTTTCTATAACTAGAATTAGAATATATAGAATATTATAGAATTTATTAAGATAATCTATCTAATAGAATTTTGAATAATTAGGAATGAAATGAAAGTTGCTCTTCTTCTTTAAAGAAGTAAAATCAAAATTGTTCTCAATCTTTACTTCGTGTGTCACATCACATGAGAAATTTCCAATTTGGAATGGGGAGAGATGGCTGAGGGGACTAAAGCGTCGGATTGCTAATCCGTTGTACAAATTATTCGTACCGAGGGTTCGAATCCCTCTCTCTCCGACCTCCCAGATAACTTGAAATTTTAGAATTAAAATACATTTTGATTCTTTTATTTTATAAATCTTTTATCTTTATCTAGTGTCTATTCCTTTTATTGATATATTTACCTATGAAAAAATAAAGGAAAAACTAAAAAATAATCTTATCTTTTTTTTATTCTTCACGCCCAGGATTACGCCCCAGATCATTAGATAAGAATCCGAAGATGAAGATAGAAACAAAGAATATTACTACTGTGTAAACAAAGAGTTAAAGAGTAAGCATTACAAATCTCTAAGATAAGATCTTTTTTTTTAGGAAATAGATCACCGATTTTACGACACACATTATACACATATTTTGATATGACGCTCTAAAGATGAAAAAAAGTTTTTTTTATTCTTTTGAATAAAAAATCTTATTAAATATAATCGTGCCCTTATTAAAATAAAAAATTTTTGATCTTTGAATCCAAGGGTTCTTAATGTAAGGTTTATCTGATCTTGTTTATTTATCGAAAACTTACAGCAGCTTGTCAAACAAAGGATAAGAAAATAAAGAGTAAAGGGATAACTGGCATAACGTCTACGATTAGATTTAAAAAGGCATAAGTTTTGGGCAATTTGGCGAATAAAAAACTACTTGAATAAATGGTAGAATTAAGGCAGATACAAATTAAACTAAAGATATTAACCATAACAAACATTTTTTTGTTCTTAACAATTAAGATTCATAAGGAATTCTATTTTCATATAATATCTTAATTTAATTCTATATAATGATCAATGAATCTTTTTGATTCTATATCTATATGTGTTGAATCCTAGCGACAACATGTCCTAGATTTCTTTGGGTTGGTTATTGATGAATAACCTATATTTAGCTTAGTTTTTTTAGACAAAATAAAAATGGGGCGTGGCCAAGCGGTAAGGCAACGGGTTTTGGTCCCGTTACTCGGAGGTTCAAATCCTTCCGTCCCAGATCGTTTCAACCAGAAACGAAAGATTCTTCTCTATTGGGATTTAAATTTTAATTAAACAATTTTCTATATTTTAAGAATCATTCTGAGAATCATATCTTTTTTTTACTAAAGTAAAAGTATTTAATTCTTAAATATTCTTGATGACTTTCATTAACAATTTTTTGTTTTATAAGATGGATATGAAAAGATCAGACTTCCCAAATTCTTTGATCTTACCTTACACGAGACTTTTTCTACTTCATAATAATGAAAGCATAGAAGCTTTATTCTCAAACTCTCTCTTTTCTTTGTTTTCAATGAAAATTGGATTTAGAATAAATAGGAGCATGGTAAATAATACGTAATTACTAATATTCTAGTCATCATACATAAATAATCAAATTCTGATTCTGATTCATGTCTATTAGAATATATATACATAAAGATATTCTCTGAATATATAGAAATACATAATTATGAAGATATTGTCTATATTGATTGAATATTTTTGAATAAAAAATGAAATTTTTAGTTAAAGTGGATAAAATTTTTATCTATTCATGGGGATTTCTTTTTCATTTGAATGAAAGTAAAGTCAAAATCTTTTTTTTTTTTTTTTTTGAGGTTTATAATTTATTTTTTTCATGTTTTCTCGTATGAAAAAAAATAAGGGGGTGAAATTATTTTAAATACTTTTCAAATCCACACTTATCTATCTATTCTAAGTGTGGATTTGAAAAGTATCGGTTCAGCCAATGACTATTCATGATTCCATATTGAATCAATTGCATATGGTTCCTAATTCCAATAAATTTAGAGGAATGTTATGGTAAAACTTCGTTTGAAACGATGTGGTAGAAAGCAACGTGCGACTTGAAGGACATGATTGGCTGTGGATTATGACGTCCACCATTTTCTATACGAATGAAGATGCTCTTGTCTCGACGTAGTTTGTTCTACTAAGAACAAAATTTCATTTGTCTTGTGTTGATAAATAGAAATAAAAAGACTAATATTATATAATGGTATAACATATGATGAAGCTCGAGCAAAAATGATTGATTCATTTTTTGGGGAAAGAATCTAAGGTTAGTGACAATCAATAAGTTAGATCAACTTTGTAAATATATAATCAATATATAATAATATAGATAAATGGATAAGTTCAATTTTGAACAAGTTTGAAATAAAAAAAGTCAAATTTATCAAAAATTTTAAACTGTTTGATCCAGAGTGTATCACAAAGGAATCAATCTTTCTTATGATTTTTTCCTTTTTACATAGAAAAAACAAAAAGTATGTTGCTGATTTTTTGAAAAGTAGCAAGGATTACCAAAGTAATGTATAAACCCAATGATTTCACAAAACGCAAAGCAAAGATAATGAATTCCGGAACAAGGAAACACTTTTTTCACTTGTCTCAACAATTGGATCAGAATGAGTAAAAAAATAGATTCGAAAGGAGACAAAAAAAGAGGTTAGAGACAACTCACTAAATTCTAAGGATTTCCTTTTAAACTCTTTAAAAAATATCCAACTTGAGTTAGGAGTACGAATGAGATTTTTTTATGTAAAGAAAAAGGCTATAATTACAGTCTATATAATTACAGTCCAATAAAGTCTAATTCTTTATGGAACAATTTCTGTTTCTATCTATATAGATAGAAACAGAAATTATAGAAATTAGAATCATTTTTTCTTGAGCCGTATGAGGTTAAAACCTCCTATACGTTTCTAGGGGGGCATCTTTTATCTACATCTATCCCAATGAGCCATCTATCGAATCGTTGCAATTGATATTAGATCCCGAAGAGAAGGAAGAGATCTTAAAAAAGTAGGTTTTTATGATCCTATAAAGAATAAAACTTATTCAAATGTTTCTGCTATTTTATATTTCCTTGAAAAAGGTGCTCAACCCACAGAAACTGTTCATGATATTTTAAGGAAGTCTGAATTCTTTAAAGAATTTCAAGTTTATTTTGATAAAAAAGAAAGTAAAAACAAGAGTCATGAATAAAATAAAAAAAAGGGTAGTGTAACTAGTACCTATTTTTGTGTAATTCTTTATTCAAAGTTTGTTATTTTATTGCTTCTTGTTGCAGAACCCCCCGACAGAGGGGGGGTAATCTTTCTTCTTGTATTTTTATTGTACCTTTCTATTTTTATGTTGTGCTAATCTAACAAAAATTTCTATAATAATTTATAATTTATTGAAATTTATTTTTTTTAAAGTCCATTCATATTGACAATGACGTCTCAAACAAATATGATTTGATCCTAGATAAATAGACCTTTATCTCCTCACTCACTTTTGAATCTATTTTTTTTGAACCGGATCAGGTTTCTTTTGTGGTGGTTCAATTTGTTGCTAGTTCCATATTTTGACTCAGTTGTGCAGTGCAACTCCATTGATTCTTTTATTTTTTTTGTATTTTGATCATATCTACACTTTATATTGATCCGGGTTGCTAACTCAACGGTAGAGTACTCGGCTTTTAATTGCGACTATGATCTTTTACGCATTTGGATGAAGGAATTCGTCTAGACTATTGGTAGAGTTTAGAAGACCGCGACTGATCCTAAAAGGTAATGAATGGAAAAAAAAGCATGTCGTAAAAAGAATAGAAAAATAGAATCATAGAAAAAATCTAGTTCTCATAATAGAACTAATATAAGAATTTTTTCTTTTTTTTTTAGTTCAATAAAGTATTTGATTAGGCAGGTCTAGTGAATAAATGGATAGAGCCTTATGGCTCTAATTCGAGTAAGACAAAAAAAGAAACGAGCTTCCCTTCTTAATTTGAATAATTACTCGATCAAATTACTAATTAAACGTTAAAAATAGATTAGTGCCTGATATGAGGAAAGGTTCTCTTGTGAATTGTGAGTGGACCTTTAATTCTTTTTTTTAATCCTAATTATTCTTTATTATGGGTTGGAGACGGATGTGTAGAAGAAATAGTAGAGTGATAAAAAAAGAATTTATTTTTCCAAAGTCAAAAGAGTGATCAAGGTGCAAAAATAAAAGATTTTTACCCCCCCTTTTTTATTTATTTCTTTTATTTTTATTCTAGTTATATTAATAAGAAAAATAAAAATTGTATAGATTGTAAGGAAAAAGATCTGTGAATTGGACTCTCTGCCTACGGAGTATATATTCTTTGTTTGTTATTACTTTTACACAATCTATTACTTCTTATAATTGTAATATTCTATTTTAGTTAGAGTCTATTAGAATACTAAGTATATGAGTATCTTAAGTATAAGTATAGTATAAGATAAACAATATACACATACGCCGTTATGACCATATTGCACTATGTATCATGTATCATTTCATAAAAAAAAAAGTGCCTCCCTTTTTTGGTTCCAGCACATATATATGTAAATTGTATAATTAAAAGGAAATTTTGATTGAAAAAAGAGAGATTTCGGCAACAAAACTTCCTATATCCGCTACTCCTGAAGGAGTCTATTTACTCGCTTGCTCATGATCATATCTTTAACAGTTTTCTTTTTTCCGAACCTGTGGAAATTCTTGGTTATGACAATAAATCTAGTTTAGTACTTGTGAAACGTTTAATTACTCAAATGTATCAACATAAATCTTTGATTTTTTCGTTGAATTATTCTAACAAAAATGGATTTTGGGGGCAAAAGAATTCCTTTTCTTCTCATTTTTTTTCTCAAATGATATCAGAAGGTTTTGGAATCATTCTAGAAATTCCATTCTCGTTGCGATTAGTATCTTCCCTTGAAGAAAGAAAAATACCAAAATCTCAGAATTTACGATCTATTCATTCAATATTTCCTTTTTTAGAGGATAAATTCTCGCATTTAAATTATGTATCAGATCTACTAATACCCCATCCCCCCCACCTGGAAATCTTGGTTCAAATCCTTCAATGCTGGATCAAAGATGTTCCTTCTTTGCATTTATTGCGACTTTTTTTCTACGAATATCATAAATTGAATAGTCTCATTACTTCAAAGAAATTCATTCACGTCTTTTCAACAAGAAAGAAAAGATTCTTTTGGTTCCTACATAATTCTTATGTATATGAATGCGAATATCTATTCCTTTTTATTTGTAAAAAGTCTTCTTATTTACGATCAACA